ACATATAATAACGGATTCGAAATTGTAACCAAGCATCACCCATTGGTTCTATACCCGACTCATAAGTAGAAAGTTTCTCCGGCCCTTTGCTAATCGGGGCTAACACTCCGGAAATGAAAAATGCCAAAATAGGAACAAGGATGGATATTATTAGAAATGCCCAAAAAAAATCATATTCGTAAAGCAGAAACATAAACGCACTCCTATGAACGTGGAAAATATACCGGATTCGATTGGTCGATTCGAATTGTAATTGTCAAGCCATCCATAACTATATTAGTCAAAACAAGAATTCATTTTGGTCGAACCGCCTAGTTTGGCTTTGTTTATTGGTTTATTGTAGGGCATATCTCATTGCAAGATTCATCGACTGGAATCCGATTTTATTTCCATTATACTTATTTCCATTTTATTTAGTTAGTAGAACCTTCTAACTATATATTACTCTTATACAAATTCTCCTCTTTCTCTTGTTTTTTTCTCTAAACTAAAGACGGGGAATTCTAAATTAATTAATTATCTTAGTTCTTCTTTAATTTTTCTTCTTTAATTAGAAATTCTTTAAATATTTCTATTTTTTTCTATAAATAGAATAAATAGAATCAGGAGGTCTTTATTTTAATTTTTTTCTTAGTGATTTAGTGATCTAGAATGGAACAAGTAATCAAATAGAAGAGAATGTATAGGAACTTCCATCTCAAGATTTAGAAGATCTTGTGTTGGTATATTCCTTTTATTATTTTATTATTATTTAATAATAGTATTAGGATTCGAATCCAGGTGGAGGGGTTTTTCTTGGTTGAATACAGAAAAAGAAGACTACCTTTTTTGTGTTGTGCTTCGCTAGGTCGAGGTAAGTAAGGTATACGAAGGAAAAGCCTATTTGATAATGAAAGTGACCAAAGATATTCGTTTTTCAAAAAACTTTAGCTTGTACACAAATACAGCAGTCCCTTCCTAAATCCATGTGAATTCCTCTTCGTAGTTTTTCATTTCACCAGGCCCGTGAAATGATTTGACTTCCAAAATTCAATAAGATTGGGGATATCAAAAGAAAGGGGGTCTCACTAATTCTTTTATTGTGGATATGAATATGTAATTCGCCTCCGAAGATTAATGACGAAAGGTTGGTTTGTTTATCTGCAATTGAAAAAATAAATATCGATTGGATCCATTGATATGCGTTTTTTCTTTCATCTGCTTAAACTTAAACGATTGCCGTGAGTAAACTTATAGGAATAGTTGAATTTCACTTAGTTACAAGCAAGAAATAATAATGAAGAAATGAAAATTATACAATTTTTTTTTTTCATTTTTATTTTATTTTTATAGGGCTATACGGACTTGAACCGTAGACCTTCTCGGTAAAACAGATCAAACTTATTATTATTAAAATGATCTGAACTGTTTCAAAGACCCAACATGCATTTTTTTTGCATTGGGCTCTTTCATTAACTGATATTTATAGCAGTTAGTCTGCCATTTTTTTTCTTGACAGAAAAAAAGATAAGGAAATGGCTCCATGTGCTCTGATTCATTATTTGGGAGCATTACCAAAGTGTTTCAAAGGTGGGATTATCTTGACGTAGGTCTGTCTCTGGCCTAAATAAACCTAAGTTAAATGAAGTCTCTACCGTTTCTGCTTAAAAAATCAAATATGAAACTTCATACACCTTAAAGTTCATATGACGAAAAGAGATTTTTTTGAGGTCCTTATACTCTCATTATGCCTAGCATTGAATAGACTGGGTATTCACCTTATCAAGATCTCAAATCAATGATGGGGTCTGTTTGGCACCTCCTAAATGGACGTCCAAATTGGACCGAACCCTTTGTCAGGCTATGGTTCCCTCAAAGTTATGGAGTAAGACATCGATTTCTCAACAAGATCGATTTTTCTGATTGTATGATGAACTCCCTTGAAAAACATTGGCGCGCGTGTAAACGAGTTGCTCTACCAACTGAGCTATAGCCCTTAGTGCTTGTGATACATATTTTATCATGTAGATAAATTCTTGTCAAGATAAATATTCCATGATCCAACATCAACAATCTTTGATCTCTTTGAGTGGTATTCCTTAGATTAGTATTGCTTATAAGTAATATGATATTTATAATCCATCGACAGGATGGGTTTCATTTGGTTCTCTTTGGAATGATAAATGACCTACTTAACTCAGTGGTTAGAGTACTGCTTTCATACGGCGGGAGTCATTGGTTCAAATCCAATAGTAGGTAAACCTTATTAGATACCAGAGTCAATGGTATCTAATAAGGTTTACGACCCACCTTTAGTGATATTTATTTTTTGATTTTGTATCTTTTCTATTTCATTTTTAAATTTTAATTTTTGCATCAGAATTGGCTTCTGTTTGATTGTATTTGATTGTATTCACCCGACAGAATCTAAATAGGATTAGAAAGAGAACTTCTTTTTATTATTCGAACGTACTAACTAGTCGTACTAACTAGTTATGAAATCGGATTGATAGCCTCCACC